TAGATCGAATAGACAAAACATTTTTTTTTCTTTTTTTTGATATTTATGAAATGATAAATCTTATTTTTAGAGATTGGGTTGGTATAGAATCACAATTGCAAATTTCCGATTTTGATAAAGAAAAAGAAGGGGCAAAAGAAAGGGAGAAAAAAGAGGAAAATGATCGGATAACAATATCCGAAACTTGGGATACCATTATATTTGCTCAAGCAATAAGGGGTTCGATGTTAGTAACCCAATCTTTTCTTAGAAAATATATTGTATTACCTTCATTGATAATAGCTAAAAATATTGGACGTATGCTATTATTCCAATCCCCCGAGTGGTACGAGGATTTGAAGGAATGGAATCAAGAAATGCACGTTAAGTGCACCTATAATGGTGTTCAATTATCAGAAACAGAATTTCCCAAAGATTGGTTAACAGACGGGATTCAGATAAAGATTCTATTTCCTTTTTGTCTGAAACCTTGGCGAAGCCCCAAGACACGATCTCAAGATATAGATTCAACAAAAAAAAAAGGAAAAAAAGACAATTTTTGTTTTTTAACAGTATGGGGAATGGAAGCAGAACTTCCCTTTGGTTCTCCCCGAAAACGACCGTCTTTTTTTGAACCCATTTATAAAGAACTCGAAAAAAAAATAAAAAAAGTAAAAAAGAAATTTTTTATCCTTCTAAGAGTCTTAAAAGAAAGAGGAAAATGGTCTCTACTAATTTCAAAAGAAAAAAAAGAATGGGTCAGAAACATAGTTCTAGTTATAAAACGAATAATAAAAGAACTTGAAAAAGTAAATCCAATTTTATTATTTGAATTGAGAAAGGCGAAGAAAGTATATGAACCGAATAAAAATGGAAAAGATTCCAAAATAAATAATAAAATTAACCGTGAATCGACCGTTCCAATTCATACGTCAAGTTGGACAAATTATTCACTGATAGAAAAAAAAATGAAAGATATTTCTAATAGGATAATCACAACTAAGAATCAAATAGAACAAATCACAAAAGACAATAAAAAAATGGTTTTAACTTATGATGATAAAAGATCGGAATCGCGGCAATATAGTTGGCAGATATTCAAAAGAAACAATATCCGATTAATACGTAAATCATATTATTTTATGAAATCTTTCATTGAAAAAATATACATGGAGATCCTCCTATGTACCATTAACATTCCAAGAATCAATGCACAACTTTTTTTTGTTGATTCAAAAAAAATTATCAATAAATCCACTTACAACGATAAAACAAATCAAGAAGGAATTGATGAAACAAATCAAAATACAATGAACTTTATTTCGACTATAAAAAAGTCGTTTTTAAATACAAATATTAATATTTCAAATACTAATATTAGTAATACTAATTTAAATAGTTATAGTGACTTATCTTCCTTGTCACAAGCATATGTATTTTACAAATTATCACAAACCCAATTACTTAACAAGTATAACTTGAGATCTGTACTTCAAGATCGCGGGACCCATCATTATCTTAAGGATAAAATAAAGGATTATTGTATAACACGAGGAATAGTTGATTACAAATCAAGGCATAAGAAAATTCAAAAGTCTGTAATGAATAAATGGAAAAACTGGTTAAAGAATTATTATCAATACCATTTTTCCGATGTCAAATGGTCTCAATTAGTCCCCAAAAAATGGCGAAATAGAGTCAACCAACGTCGTATGATTCAAAATAAAGACTCAATTAAATCCAATTCATATAAAAATGAAAAAGACCAATTAATTCATTACATGAAAGAAGATTATTCTGCAATGGATTCATTGATGAATCAAAAAGAAAAATTGTTTAAAAAACACTACAGATATAATCTTTTATCACATAAATATATGAATTATGGGGAAAAGAAAAACTCATATATTTATGGATCAACATTACAAGTAAACGATAGCCCAGGGATTCCATATCCATCTATTTTCAATACACCGAAACTCGACTCATTTTATGTATTGGTAAGTACAGCTATTAGTGATTATCTAGAAGAGAGATATATTATTGATGCAAATCAAAATATGGATAGAAAATATTTTAATTGTAGAATTCTCCATTTTTGTCTTACAGAGAATATCGATATTGAGACTAAGTATAAAAACAAAATAAAAAAAAAAAATATTTTGATTCATCAACAAATCGCCAAAAAAAAAAACTTTTTTGATTGGATGGGAATGAATCAAGAAAGGTTATATCGTAATCGTACTATATCAAAACTAGAATCTTGGTTCGTCCCAGAATTTGTGCTACTTTTTGATACATATAAGATTAAACCGTGGGTTATACCAATCAAATTTCTTCTTTTAGACTTTCATCAAAATGAAAATATTAGTAAAAATAAAAACACCAACGTAAATAAAAAAAAAAATCCTCCTATTCCTATATTATCTAATCAAAAAGAATATCTTTATTTAGAAAATTTCAACCAAGAAAAAAACGAACAACAGTGCCAAAAAGATCTTGGATCAGATCTACGAAAACTAAATAAAAAAAAAGATATTGAAGAGGATTACGCGGGATCAGACATTAAAAAACGTAGAAAAAAAAAAAAATCCAAGAGCAACAAGGAAGCAGAACTAGATTTATTCCTGAAAAAATATTTCCTTTTTCAATTAAGATGGGATGACCCCTTGAGTCAAAGAATAATCAATAATATCAAGGTATATTGTCTCTTACTTAGATTGACAAATCCAAAGGAAATTGCTATCTCTTCGATTCAAAGAGGAGAGATGCGTCTAGATGTAATGCTGATTCAGAAAGATCTAGCTCTTACAGAATTGATAAAAAAAGGAATATTAATTATCGAACCGATTCGTCTATCTATAAAAAGGGATGGACAATTTATTACCTATCAAACCATAAGTATTTCATTGGTTGATAAGGTTAAAGACCAAATTAAAACTAATAGAAAATTCATAAAAAAAAGATATGTTAATAAGAATAATTTAAACGTGAATATAGAAAAAAAAAATCATTATGATTTCCTTGTTCCTGAAAATATTCTATCTCATAGACGTCGTAGAGAATTGAGAATTCTAATTTGTTTGAATTCCTGGAATTGGAATAGTGTGGATAAAAATCCAGTATTTTGCAACGAAAACAAGATAAGAAACTCTGGGCGATTTTTGAATGAGGACAAGCATCTTAATATGGATGCAACCAACTTTATGAAATTAAAATTGTTTCTTTGGCCCAATTACCGATTAGAAGATTTAGCTTGTATGAATCGCTATTGGTTTGATGCCAATAACGGGAGTCGTTTCAGTCTGTCAAGGATCCATATGTATCCACGATTCAGAATCAGTTAATAGTACATTTGCTATATATCGCATGACATATTCGATATACGGCAAAAGATGTATGTACACATACCTTATGTTTTTAGCACATGATACTGATTTTTTAATCAAATGGTATATCAATTCAATTGACAATTGAAACTAGGAATAAAAAATTGGATTTGGATAGAATAAAATAAAATAAATAAAAAGTAGTATATGAATAAATCTAAATGTTTATACCATATGAAAATAAAATGAAAAATGACTGACATAATCATATAATAATAAAAAATAAAATAATTATTATTTTTCCTGATCGATAAAATACATAAAAAAGAAAAAAGATATAAGAATTTTTTTATGGTCAAAAATTTATTCATTTCAGTTATTCCACAAGAAGAAAAAGAAGAAAATAAAGGGTCTGTTGAATTTCAAGTATTAAGTTTCACCAATAAAATACGGAAACTCACTTCGCATTTGGAATTGCACAAAAAAGATTTTTTATCGCAAAAAGGTCTACGAAAAATTCTGGGAAAACGTCAACGGTTGTTGGCTTATTTGTCAAAGAAAAATAGAGTACATTATAAGAAATTAATTAGTCAGTTGGATATTCGGGAGCCAAAAACTCGTTAATTTGAAGATTCATTTAAATTTTATTATTATTAATGATTAGATTTTTCATTTTTATAAATTTATAAAACTTGTTTTGAGAAATTCATGGAATAATGAATTAGGAAAGAAAAGATATGACTGTACCGACTACAAGAAAAGATCTCATGATAGTAAATATGGGCCCCCATCACCCATCAATGCATGGTGTTCTTAGACTGATCGTTACTCTCGATGGTGAAGATGTTATTGACTGTGAACCCGTATTGGGCTATTTACACAGAGGGATGGAAAAAATAGCGGAAAACCGAACAATTATACAATATCTTCCTTATGTAACACGTTGGGATTATTTAGCTACTATGTTCACAGAAGCAATAACGGTAAATGCACCAGAACAATTGGGAAATGTTCAAGTCCCCAAAAGAGCCAGCTATATCAGAGTAATTATGTTAGAGCTGAGTCGTATAGCTTCTCATTTGTTATGGCTTGGACCTTTTATGGCGGATATTGGCGCACAGACTCCTTTTTTCTATATTTTCAGAGAGAGAGAATTGCTATATGATCTATTCGAAGCTGCCACAGGTATGCGAATGATGCATAATTATTTCCGTATCGGAGGAGTAGCTGCTGATCTACCTCATGGTTGGATAGATAAATGTTTGGATTTCTGCGATTATTCTTTAACGGGTCTTGTTGAATATGAAAAACTTATTACGCGGAATACCATTTTTTTGGAACGAGTTGAAGGAGTGGGCATTATTGGTGGAGAAGAGGCCATAAATTGGGGCTTATCAGGACCGATGTTACGAGCTTCTGGGATCCAATGGGATCTTCGTAAAGTTGATCATTATGAATCTTACAATGAATTCGATTGGGAAGTCCAATGGCAAACGGAGGGAGATTCATTAGCTCGTTATTTAGTACGAATCGGCGAAATGAGGGAATCCATAAAAATTATTCAACAGGCTCTTGAAGGAATTCCCGGGGGACCTTATGAGAATTTAGAAATTCGGCGCTTAGATGGAACAAAGAATTATAAATGGAATGATTTTGAATATGGATTCATTAGTAAAAAAACTTCGCCGAATTTTGAATTTTCGAAACAAGAACTTTATGTAAGAGTGGAAGCCCCAAAAGGGGAATTAGGAATTTATTTGATAGGAGATAATAGTATTTTCCCCTGGAGATGGAAAATTCGTCCGCCCGGTTTCATCAATTTGCAAATTCTTCCTCAGCTAATTAAAAGAATGAAATTGGCTGATATCATGACGATACTAGGTAGTATAGATATCATTATGGGAGAAGTTGATCGTTGAAATGATAATTGGAACAACAGAAGTACAAACTATCAATTCTTTTTCGAAATCAGAATCTTTAAAAGAGGTATATGGACTCATCTGGCTGTTTGTCCCTGCTTTAACCCTTATATTGGGAATCACCATAGGAGTGCTAGTAATTGTATGGTTAGAAAGAGAAATCTCTGCAGCGATACAACAACGTATTGGACCGGAATATGCGGGTCCCTTGGGAATTCTTCAAGCTCTAGCAGACGGGACAAAATTACTTTTTAAAGAGGACCTCCTTCCATCTAGAGGAGATATTCCCTTGTTTAGTATCGGACCATCTATAGCAGTTATATCAATTCTACTAAGTTATTTAGTAATTCCTTTTGGGTATCGACTTGTTTTAGCTGATCTTAGTATAGGTGTTTCTTTATGGATCTCCATTTCAAGTATTGCTCCCATTGGGCTTCTTATATCAGGATATGGATCGAATAATAAATATTCTTTTTCAGGTGGTCTACGAGCTGCTGCTCAATCTATTAGTTATGAAATACCATTAACTCTATGTGTGTTATCAATATCTCTACGTGTGATTCGTTAGAAGATGAATTTTGACCTCCATTCATTCAGGTCGATGAGTTAAACCAGATAGTTATATGAGTGAAACAAAACGGCTTATTAATATGTAGATAAGAAGATAAAATCTCATTCCCTATATACAAGAAAAGAATAAAGTGGAAGTAAACATAAGCAGTAAAAACTCTTTATCCCAAGATTGAGATTCTTTGATTAGTCATCATATCTTGAAGCGGGTACAAAAGATCAACTGTATGGAGTTTCTACTATTGTCTTGTATGTATTACCATACAGGGGATCAATCAAAAATCAGTAGATGGTTAGAAACACCAAAGTACACAAAGGATTAGTAATAGAGATAATGTAAGGTATCAAAAAAGAGGTATTTCCGCATAAAACGAATCCTAACATAATAGGGGCTTTAAGTTGGTAGAAACGAGCAAGCAGTACTTCCCCGCGATTCCGATCTAGAGTATGCTCCTATTCACTGATTAAAGAAGTGACTATCAAGAACGAATTAATCCTTTATTTATTTTTTTTTTCAGAGTACCCTCTTATGAGAAACAAGAAGAGGAACAAAAGAAATAGAATGAAATACAATAAATAATAGAATAGAATGGAAAAAGGATCTTTATTAATTTTTTCCTCCATCTATACCCATACATATGGAATTCTTATTAGTTATGATTCATTAACTAGAACTAGTGTCTAATTCTTTCCATCTATTGATAGAACGGGTATTTTATTGAAAGATTAAGTTATTACCGAAGAAAGATTACTTTTAGTTTTTATTTAATTATATAAGGGATGAGATCAATTCGGAAGCGTACTTTTTGTTATTCTAGCAGACGGAATTCCATTGGTCTAATTTTTGGGACTTTACGAGGTATTTTTATTCTATCTACACTCCAAAGATACCGATAATACCGAAGGAGTCCTTACATTTATTTGCGTGTGTGGCCATAGAGGAGCCGTATGAAGCTGAGGTCTCATGTACGGTTTTGGAATAGCGGTAAGAACGGTAATGTTACTATCGACTATGATTATCGAACAGTTCAAGTACAGTTGATATAGTTGAGGCACAGTCACAATATGGTTTTTGGGGGTGGAATATGTGGCGTCAACCTATAGGGTTTATAGTTTTTCTAATTTCTTCTTTAGCGGAATGTGAAAGATTACCCTTTGATTTACCAGAAGCAGAGGAGGAATTAGTAGCAGGTTATCAAACCGAATATTCCGGTATTAAATATGGTTTATTTTATGTTGCTTCTTACCTAAATCTCTTAGTTTCTTCATTATTTGTAACAGTTCTTTATTTAGGTGGGTGGAATTTTTCTATGCCATACATATCCATTCCTGAACTTTTCGGAATAAATAAAACGGCTGGAGTCTTTGGAATGACAATTGGTATCTTTATTACATTAGCTAAAGCTTATTTGTTTCTTTTCATATCTATCACAACAAGATGGACTTTACCCAGAATGAGAATAGACCAGCTATTAAATCTTGGATGGAAATTTCTTTTACCTATTTCTCTAGGTAATTTTTTATTGACAACTTCTTTCCAACTTGCTTCACTATAAATAACAGAATATGATAACGATATTCTAGACTCATAACCTCTCTTAAACAAGAAAAAGAAACATCAACTTATTCGTGGATATCTACAATATGTTTCCGATGGTAACTGGATTCATGAATTATGGTCAACAAACAATACGAGCCGCAAGGTACATTGGTCAAAGTTTCATAATTACCTTATCCCACACAAATCGTTTACCTGTAACTATTCAGTATCCTTATGAAAAATCGATCACATCAGAGCGTTTCCGTGGCCGAATCCATTTTGAATTTGACAAATGTATTGCTTGCGAAGTATGCGTTCGTGTATGCCCCATAGATCTACCCGTTGTTGATTGGAGATTTGAAAAAGATATTAAAAAAAAACAACTGCTTAACTATAGTATTGATTTTGGTATCTGTATATTTTGCGGTAACTGTGTTGAATATTGTCCCACAAACTGTTTATCAATGACTGAAGAATATGAACTTTCTACTTATGATCGTCACGAATTGAATTATAATCAAATTGCTTTGGGTCGGTTACCAATGTCAGTAATTGGGGACTACACAATTCAAACAGTTACGAATTCGACCTCGACTCAAATCAAAATAGACAAGGGTAAATCCTTTGATTCAAGAACAATTACCAATTATTAACTAATATTTTTTTTTTTTAATATTTTGATAGAAAGATCCAAGTGAAGCTTCTTTTATTTTAGTTAGTCGATGTAACTAAAAATAATAACTAATAACTATTGATTGTTGAGAATCATTGGTTTATTTATATATTTTTGGTGATGATTTCGAAATATAAAAAAAAATTCTAACTACTCTTTTATTTCGAATAAAATCAAAATGCAAAATCGGGATTGGTCCAATAACTTTATCTATATCTATATTAATCCATATTACATTACAATTCCATTCCATTAATATTTAATTTAGGAACGGTATCATAGACAAAAAAAAATAGGGTAATTTTACCTTCTTCGACTATTCAGTAAGGTCATGAAATCTTTCGACTTATTTATCTCTTATTTTATACATAATGGATTTACCTGGACCAATACATAGTATTCTCGTAATATTTCTGGGATCAGTTCTTCTATTGGGGGGCCTGGGAGTAGTATTATTTACCAATCCAATTTATTCTGCCTTTTCATTGGGATTGGTTCTTGTTTGTATATCCTTATTCTATATTCTATCGAATTCCTATTTTGTAGCTGCCGCACAACTTCTTATTTATGTAGGAGCCATAAATGTCTTAATCCTATTTGCTGTAATGTTTATGAACGGTTCAGAATATTCCAATGATTCCCGCCTTTGGACCATTGGAGATGGGGTTACTTCACTGGTTTGTACAAGTATTCTTTTTTCACTAATTACTACTATCCCAGATACGTCATGGTACGGAATTCTTTGGACTACAAAATCAAACCAGATTCTAGAACAGGACCTAATAAGTAACGTTCAACAAATTGGGATTCATTTATCAACAGATTTTTATCTTCCATTTGAACTCATTTCTATAATTCTTTTAGTCTCTTTAATAGGTGCAATTACTATGGCTCGTCAATAATAAATACTTAGAATTCAAAAAATTTTTTGAATTCTAAATTTGAAATCAACTAAAAACATGGAAAGATTTAAGGTTTTTAGTGAAATCTATTAACAATACCTTCTCTTGTTCTGTAATTGTTTGTTCTATTCTAGTCAATCGAATCAGTTGAATTGTTGTTCATATCATATTGAAATGAATCAAGATTGATATTGATGAGGAGTTAGTTAATGATGTTTGAGTATGTACTTTTTTTGAGTGTCTATTTATTTTCTATCGGTATCTATGGATTAATCACAAGTCGAAACATGGTTAGAGCGCTTATGTGTCTTGAGCTTATACTAAATTCGGTTAATATCAATCTCGTAACATTTTCTGATTTATTTGATAGTCGCCAATTAAAAGGAGATATTTTCTCAATCTTTGTCATAGCTATTGCCGCTGCTGAAGCAGCTATTGGGCTAGCTATTGTTTCGTCGATCCATCGTAACAGAAAATCAACTCGTATCAATCAATCGAATTTGTTGAATAATTAAATTATTCGTCATCGTTCATTATAATCATTCGTTATATTTTATAATTATATTTTATAACTTTTTATAATATAATTTAATATAATTATAATATAAAATATATAAAAAATATATAATATAAAGAATAATATAAAAATATAATTAGAATTTTTTTCTTATTTATATATTTTTTTTTTTTTATATATTTTTTTTATATATTAGATACTAGATATCAGATACTAGATATCAGATTTATATATTAGAATTAAGAATTAGAATAGAATTCCATTAATTAATATTAATATTATAATATTAATATTAGATATTGTATTGTTTGTTGACCAATTTGAATTCGCATGTACAACTTGTATTGTATGACTGTGGTTGTTGAAACGAAAATAAAAGTCTCTTGGCGCTTTCTCACGAACAGATTTAGAAATATATTGATAAAAAAAAATTTGATAAATCATTGATTCGTCTGGTGTCTACAATATAAACATATAATCCATTTACTACTGATTTTATCATTTTACCATACCAGATCGAAAACTTTTTATGTTCAAAACTGGAATTTATAGATTCAATGTCACACTCAGTAAAAATTTATGATACATGTATAGGGTGTACTCAATGTGTACGAGCCTGCCCCACGGATGTATTGGAAATGATACCTTGGGACGGATGTAAAGCTAAGCAAATTGCTTCCGCGCCAAGAACCGAGGATTGTGTAGGTTGTAAAAGATGTGAATCCGCCTGCCCAACAGATTTTTTGAGTGTCCGTGTTTATTTATGGCATGAAACAACTCGCAGCATGGGTCTATCTTATTGATTGATACATTACAAAAAACTCCACTTGAATCGTTTGATTCCTCTTTACCGACAAAAGCCCGTACTCGATAAAATATATTTATTATTCCGAGCACGGGCTTTTCTGGTCAAAGCGTATCTTGTCTTTATCACGAGTTATTTTCCTTGGTTAACAATACTTGTTGTTTTGCCGATATTCGCGGGTTCTTCCATTTTTTTTCTTCCTCATAAGGGGAATAAGGTTTTTCGCTGGTATACTATATGTATATGCCTATTAGAACTACTTTTAACGGCGTATGCATTCTGTTATCATTTCCAATTGGACAATCCATTAATCCAATTGGAAGAAGATTTGAAATGGATAAATAGTTTTAATTTTCACTGGAAACTGGGAATCGATGGACTTTCCGTGGGACCTATTTTATTGACAGGATTTATCACTACTTTAGCGACTTTAGCGGCTTGGCCAGTTACTCGAAATTCACGATTATTCTATTTCCTTATGTTAGCAATGTACAGTGGTCAAATAGGATCATTTTCTTCTCGAGACCTTTTACTTTTTTTCATCATGTGGGAGTTAGAATTAGTTCCTGTTTATTTACTTTTATCCATGTGGGGGGGAAAGAAGCGCCTGTACTCGGCTACAAAGTTTATTTTGTATACTGCGGGGGGTTCTATTTTTCTCTTAATAGGAGTTCTAGGTATGGGTTTATATGGTTCCAATGAACCGACATTAGATTTTGAAAGATTAGTTAATCAATCATATCCTGCGGCATTGGAAATAATATTCTATTTTGGCTTCCTTATTGTTTATGCTGTCAAATCGCCGATCATACCCCTACATACATGGTTGCCGGATACCCACGGAGAGGCACATTACAGTACATGTATGCTTCTTGCCGGAATCTTATTAAAAATGGGAGCATATGGATTGATTCGGATCAATATGGAATTATTACCCCACGCCCATTCCATATTTTCTCCATGGTTGGTGATAGTGGGAACAATACAAATAATTTATGCAGCTTCAACCTCTTTCGGTCAACGCAATTTAAAAAAGAGAATAGCCTATTCTTCTGTATCTCACATGGGTTTCACAATTATAGGAATTGGTTCTATAACCAACATGGGACTAAATGGAGCAATTTTACAAATACTTTCTCATGGATTTATTGGTGCTGCACTTTTTTTCTTGGCGGGAACAAGTTGTGATAGAATACGTCTTGTTTATCTTGACGAAATGGGGGGGATATCTGTCCTAATGCCAAAAATATTTACCATGTTCAGTAGCTTCTCGATGGCTTCTCTTGCATTGCCGGGAATGAGTGGTTTTGTTGCGGAATCAGTAGTATTTTTTGGAATAATTACCAGCTCAAAATATCTTTTCATGCCAAAGGTGCTAATTACTTTTGTAATGGCAATTGGAATGATATTAACTCCTATTTATTTATTATCTATGTTACGTCAGATGTTCTACGGGTACAAGTTATTTAATGTTCCAAATTCTAATTTGGTCGATTCTGGACCACGAGAGCTGTTTGTTTTGATATGTCTTTTTTTACCCGTAATATGGATTGGTATTTATCCCGATTTCGTTCTCTTACTATCAGTTGACAAGGTACAAACTATCCTATCTAATTATTTTTATAGATAGTTTTCATTAATGAGACTGAGAAAAAAAAAATGAAGTGAATTAGAGTTGTAAAAAGATGTATCTCGAGTTTTTGAGAACTAGTTGATTCTTTGAATCAACTAGTTCTCAAAAACTCTCGTTATATATTATATATGAGACGATGCTCTTATGTTATGTACTCTTTAGGTTAGATAATTTATCTAATTCGATGTTAATGTAAATGAACCATAACTATGTAAACCAATCCCTAATAAATTGATCCCAAAATAACATATCCAAATTATAAGAAATCCTATCGAAGCCACAAGTGCCGAATTCGTATCTTGTAAACTTTGATTTGTTCTAGTATGTGAATAAATCGCAAATATGATCCAAGTAATAAATGCCCAAGTTTCCTTGGGGTCCCAATTCCAATAAGATCCCCAAGACTCATTAGCCCATACTGCTCCCGAAAGTATGCCTATGGTTAAAAAGGTAAATCCCAAACTAATGACACGATAACTCCAATAATCCAAACGCTGAGTCAATTGATATTTGTAATAATTTCGAAATGAAAATGAAAGAAACGAAGTGTTTTTAAAAACACTTCGTTTCTCATTCAAGTATTCGACCCCCAAAAATAAAAATGACTTAATTAATAAATTATTGCTTTTTAAAAAAGTATCTATGTTTTTTCGAAATGTAATGACTAGAAGAGCGACTGATAATAATGATCCACATAAAAGAGATGTATAGCTCAATAACATCATACTTACGTGCATCATTAACCACTGAGATTGTAGAGCAGGTACTAATATTGAAGATTGATGCATTTCGGTTGAAAGACCCGACGTGGCGAAACCTTGGGTAAAAATAGCACTTGGCGCGGTTATTGCGCTTAAATCATTTTTATGATTCCTAAGATAGGGAATCATATGAATAATGGATAAACCCCAAGAAAGAAAGATTAATGATTCATATAAATTACTTAACGGGAAATGCCCCGAATAAATCCAACGAATAACTAATAATCCTGTTATAGAGAAAAAAGTAGCTATCATCCCAGTTTCTGATGAATTGCGTAATCCTACGAGTTCGCGGACTGATAAGTTTATCAAATGAATCGTAATCACAATTGAAATAATCGAAAAAGAGATATGAGTTAATATATGTTCTAAAGTCGCAAATATCATAAAAAGAGGGCTCCGTTGCAGAATTAAAATCGAGAATGAAATACATTATAGGATCCATTTTGTATCCCCCTTAGAGGATGCCGCCACTCGGACTCGAACCGAGATGCTCTAGCACTGCTTCCTAAGAGCAGCGTGTCTACCGATTTCACCATGGCGGCTTACTCAAAATAATAATAAATAATATTCAATTCATGTCGAACGGTCAATATTCAAGAATTCAATATAGTTTAGTAAACATTAGAATCGATGAAAAAAAAAAGATTCGTTCAAATTTATATTTAAATGTTCACTAACACGTAGTTAGTATCGCCGTAGGGTTCAGTTTTAACAATCAACTTTCACGTATCTCGAAACTAAGTTCTTACGGAACAGTCGAAACTAGATAGTTTTGCTATCGGCCGAAGACCGAGTTATAGAACTCAAAATTGTCCCTTTTCTATTTTTTCTTTTTTTATTTTTTATTCCTTTATCTTATTTTATGTATTGAAAATTAAAAAGATTTATTTTCTTAGTAAACAAAATAAAATAACTATAATTTCCTAATTTATCATTATCAAAATTTTATCACTAAATCTGAGGAATTTTGATAATGATTTCGATACCTTAGAATCATTAATAATACTCTTCGCTGTGTCCATAATTTATGATATGATATTACTTTACTAAATTTAATTACTAAATCTAATTAGGTTTTGGGCTACACATATAACAAAAAACTTTCAATCTCTATCAATTAAAAAAATTGATAGAGATTGAAAATAATACTTAAATTAAAGCCCAGTAAACATAAAATAACTCTTATTCTACATACCACAGCAGCTAATTTAGTTCTAACTAATATTGAGGGGTTCAATACATTCAATACATTAGTTAATGCGAATCAATCATTCATCTTAGAAAATTTAAGTTATTCATGGTATGTTGATTATGTTGATTTAGATTATTCTAAAATTTTATTACTTGTTTATTTTATTACTTGTTTGTTGCACAAAAAAACTCTTTGAATGTCCAGTGGCAACCGATTTAGCTAAAGAAAGCGCTTTTTCTCCTGTTAAATATCCCTTTTTTTTCCAAATATTTCTACGAATACGTTTTTTTGATATAGAAGTACGTTTTTTTGGAACCGCCATTCAAAAACAAGTACTAATTTTTATCGTTGTATGTGAAAGACATATATTGTTCGAAATAGATCGTTTTTTTAGTCATTATCCATATTTATCCCTTGGATATCCATATTTATCCCTTGGATGATGAATAGTCCATAATTTTTTCAAAACAACATAAACATAACATATAAGAACATATATTATATATATATATATATACTAAACATATATATATATACTAAATAATATATTAAATATTAATAATATATTATAATTATAATATATATATAATAAATATATACCCATGACATATCATATATGTCTAGGGATAAATAGAATAGATAATAATTTAGGGATAAATAGAATAGATAATAATTTTTAATAAAGTCAGATAAAGGGGGAATTTTTTTTTTTTTTCAGTTCTATACTATACGAAGTAGGAGTATCATAGGATTTCTGATAAAGACCCGTTTTCCTTAGTGGAATCCCGTCAATTGGTTCCCAATGCGTTAGATAATTACTGCAAATAAATTAATTAGAATAACCAGAACTAGAATAACCAGGTCCTCTATTAGAATCAAGTACTGTTTTTGATAGTAGTAGAATGATTAAATAAATATATAAATATATATAAATATATAGTAGTAGAATGATTAAAAATGTTATATTCTGTAATATTCTGTATTTTAATAAATATCTTTTTTTTGTTACTAACTAATTAATAACCTCTACTTAGTTAGTTAGTGATGTTATTCTATCAACCAATTATAGCTTTTTTAATATTTCACAAATAAATATCTGAGAAAGAGTCAGAATAAAGAATAATTATAATGAAGAGTTAAAATATTTTAGTTTTTTCCTATTTTTGTCGAGTTCTTTTCTTTGATTATTGTGTCTTTCGAAAGAGATAAGAATTGGTGAGTCGGAAACTATTAAATCAATAAGAATAAAAATAAGAATAAAAAAAATTAAAATGGGTTTTTTTTATGGAACATACATATCAATATGCATGGATAATACCCTCTCTTCCACTTCCAGTTACCATGTTAATAGGATTTGGGCTTCTGCTTATTCCTACAGCAACAAAAAACATTCGTCGGATGTGGGCTTTTACTAGTGTTTTACTGCTAAGTATAACTTTGGGGTTTTCGTCCAGTCTGTCTATTCAGCAAATAAATGGAAGTTCCATCTATCAATATCTATGGTCTTGGACCATCAATAATGATTTTTCCTTGGAGTTCGGACACTTGATCGATCCACTGACTTCTATTATGTCAGTACTAATTACTACTGTTGGAATCATGGTTCTTATTTATAGCGATAATTATATGTCTCACGATCAAGGATATTTGAGATTTTTTGCTTATATGAGTTTTTTCAATGCTTCCATGTTGGGATTAGTTACTAGTTCCAATTTGATACAAATTTATATTTTTTGGGAACTGGTGGGAATGTGCTCATATTTATTAATAGGTTTTTGGTTTACACGACCGATTGCAGCAAGTGCTTGCCAAAAAGCTTTTGTAACTAATCGTGTAGGGGATTTTGGTTTATTATTAGGAATCTTAGGTTTTTATTGTATAACAGGCAGTTTCGAATTTCGGGATTTGTTCAAAATAGTTAATAACTTGATCCATAGTAATGGGTTCAATTCTTTATTTGCTACTCTCTGTGCCTTATTACTATTCGTCGGCGCAATTGCCAAATCCGCGCAATTCCCCCTTCACGTATGGTTACCTGATGCCATGGAGGGGCCCACTCCTATTTCGGCTCTTATACATGCTGCTACCATGGTAGCAGCAGGAATTTTTCTTGTAGCTAGACTTCTTCCTCTTTTCATAGTCATACCTTACATAATGAATTTCATTTCTTTAATAGGCATAATAACAGTACTATTAGGAGCTACTTTGGCTCTTGCTCAAAGAGACATTAAAAGAAGTTTAGCCTATTCTACAATGTCTCAATTGGGTTATATTATGTTAGCTCTAGGTATAGGTTCTTATCGAGCTGCTTTATTCCATTTGATCACTCATGCTTATTCTAAAGCTTTATTGTTTTTGGGATCCGGATCTATTATTCATTCAATGGAACCTATTGTTGGATATTCACCAGATAAAAGTCAGAATATGGTTCTTATGGGCGGTTTAAAAAGATATGTTCCAATTACAAGAACTACTTTTTTATTAGGTACACTTTCTCTTTGTGGTATTCCACCTCTTGCTTGTTTTTGGTCAAAAGATGAAATTCTTAATGATAGTTGGTTGTATTCACCAATTTTCGCAATAATAGCTTGTTTCACTGCGGGATTAACCGCATTTTATATGTTTCGGATGTATTTACTTACTTTTGATGGGAATTTGCGCGTTCATTTTCAAAATTACAGTAGTATTAAAAATAGCTCATTCTATTCAATATCTTTATGGGGAAAGAAAGCACCAAAAGTAGTAAATAGAAATTTATTTTTATTAACACAAAATACTAAGGTCTCCTTTTTTTCAAAGGATACATATCAAATTGATCATAATATAAGAAATCGAATGCGATACTTTAGTACTTACTTTAGAAATAAATACACTTACATGTATCCGCACGAATCGGACAATACTATGCTATTTCCTCTGCTTGTATTGGTACTATTTACTTTGTTTATTGGATCAATAGGAATTCATTTTGATCAAGAAGGGGTAGTAGATTTTGATATATTATCGAAATGGTTAACTCCATGGACAAACCTTTTTCATGGAAATTCTAATTATTCTGTGAATTGGTATGAATTTTTGACAAATGCAATTTTTTCAGTAAGTATAGCTCTTTTCGGACTATTTATAGCATCTATTTTCTATGGGTCCGCTTATTCATCTTTCAAGAATTTGCACTTAATAAATTCATTTGTAAAAAAGGGCTCTAAAAGAACTCTCTCGGACCAAATCAAAAATATGGTATACAATTGGTCATATAATCGTGGTTACATAGATATTTTTTATATTAGGGTATTCCTCATGAGTATAAGAGGATTGTCCGAACTAATTCAGTTCTTTGATAGACGTATAATTGATGGAATCACAAATGGCCTTGGGGTTGCGAGTTTATTTATAGGGGAAGGGATCAAATATACTGGGGGTGGACGAATTTCGTCTTATCTATTTTTGTATTTATCTTATGTATTAATATTTTTATTTTTATTAATCTTTTTTATTTCTACATAACTACATACACTTGCGCTTGGACATGTATAAAAAAAATATTGTGACATTTCATTTCGTACAGCATTTTCAAATAGATCATTTTTTATATATCTAAATGGACGATTCCATCTTTTATAATCGAAAAAAAAAGTGATAAGAGGTTTTTCAAACCGTAAATGGGTCTTTTCGTTTTT